TTATACCTTCACCTATAAGTGAACTTGTAAGGCCAACTCCATTTGTAATTCCATCAATTATATGTTTATCAAAAAACTGAGTTAGCTCGGTTAATCCTCTTATACCCATGGCTAAAACCCTAGCATAAAAAATATCTATGTAACCACGATTATATGACCAATTGTATATAAAACTTTTTATTTGGTCCAAGATAATTCTCTTAGGACTCCCTTTTACAAATGAATTGATTAAGTCCAAATTCTGGAAAAATGAATAAACAGACCCATATAAAATATATGCTATGAATAATCCAAAAATGGCTATACTTACTGAAAAAATGGAATTTGTAAAAAATTCATACCAATTCACAGAATAATTCGAATTTGGATGGAAAAGATTTTGGGATGGGGTTAACCATTTCGATAATATATCAAAATCCATTACTCCTTGATCAAAAGAAATTCCTATCGATCCAACGAACAAAGTAAATAGTACCAATACAAGCAGAGGAAATAACATAGTATTGTCTGATTCATGAGGATACATGGAAGTATATTTATTTCCAAAGTAAGTACTAAAGTATCGTATCTTATCATTATCAATAATTTTATATGTATCTTTTGAAAAAAAGTAAACCTTATTATTCATTGTTGATAAAAGTAAATTTTTATTGACTGTTTTTGGTGCTTCTTTTCCCCATAGAGATATTGAATAGAACAAATTATTTTTAGTGCTACTGTGATTTTGAAAAGAAACGCGCAAATACCCATCAAAGGTAAGTAAATATACCCGAAACATATAAAATGCGGTTAATCCTATTGTGAAACAAGGTATTATTGCAAAAATTGGTGAATATAACCAAGTATCATTAAGAATTTCATCTTTGGACCAAAAACAAGCAAGAGGTGGAATACCACAAAGAGAAAGTGTACCTAATAAAAAAGTAGTTCTTGTAATTGGAACATATCTTGTTAAACCACCCATAAGAACCATATTCTGACTTTTTTCTGGTGAATATCCAACAATAGGTTCCATTGAATGAATAATAGATCCAGATCCCAAAAACAATAAAGCTTTAGAATAGGCATGAGTGATCAAATGGAATAAAGCCGCTCGATAAGAACCTATACCTAGAGCTAACATAATATAACCTAATTGAGACATTGTAGAATAGGCTAAACTTCTTTTAATGTCTCTTTGAGCAAGAGCAAAAGTAGCTCCTAATAGTACTGTTATTACACCCATTAAGGAAATGAAATTCATTATATAGGGTATGTCTATGAAAAGAGGAATAAGCCGAGCTACAAGAAAAATTCCTGCTGCTACCATAGTAGCAGCGTGTATAAGGGCCGAGATAGGAGTAGGTCCTTCCATGGCATCAGGTAACCATACGTGGAGGGGGAATTGTGCAGATTTAGCAACTGCACCGACAAATAATAAAGAGGCACACAAAGTAGCAAATAAGGGGCTGACCCCATTGTTATGGATCAAGTTATTAGCTATTTTGAACAAATCCCGAAATTCCAAACTACCTGTTATCCAATAAAGACCTAAGATTCCTAATAATAAACCAAAATCTCCTACACGATTAGTTACAAAAGCTTTTTGACAAGCACTTGCGGCAATTGGTCGTGTGAACCAAAACCCTATTAATAAATATGAACACATTCCCACTAGTTCCCAAAAAATATGAATTTGTATCAAATTAGAACTAGTAACTAATCCCAACATGGAAGTATTGGAAAAACTCATATAAGCAAAAAATCTCAAATATCCTTGGTCGTGAGACATATAATTGTCACTATAAATAAGAATCATGACTCCAACAGTAGTAATTAGTATTGACATAATAGAAGTAAGTGGATCGATCAAATATCCAAACTCTAAGGAAAAATCAATATCTATGGTCCAAGACCATAGATATTGATAAATAAAACTTCCATTTATTTGTTGAATAGACAGATTGGCCGAAAATCCCATAGCTATACTTAACAGAAAAATACTAGGAAAAACCCATATACGACGAATATTTTTTGTTGCTGTCGGAATAAGTATAAGTCCAAATCCTATTGACATAGTGACTGTAAGTGGAAGAAAAGGTATTATCCATGCATATTGATATGTATGTTCCATAAGAAAACAAACAAATTGAGATTTTTTTTATAATTAAAAATTGTTTCCGATTCACCAATTCTTATCTCTTTCGAAAAGAACAATAAACAATAATAATGAAAAACGAAAAGAACAATAAACAATAATAATGAAAAAAAAATATAAATATTAAATATATAAAAATATATAAAATATAATAAATTATATATATATTATTTGTTATTTTATGTTAAATGTTAAATTATGTTTTAATAAATTATGTTAAATGTTGAAAGTAAAAAAAAAAACTATTATTCACAGAATAAAGTATAGATAATGATGAAAAAAAAACGATCTATTCCGAACAATACATGTCTTTCACATCCAACGATAAATAAAAATGAGTAACCCTTTTTTGAATGGCAGTTC